AAACTGGATAGGAAAGGGAGTAGAATTACAAATTTCAGATTATACAGAAGAAGAAATAAAAGAAGGAGAGAAAGGGGAGAAGGATAAAAAAGAAGAAAGCCAAAGAAAAGATAAAGTGAGGATACAAGTAGCGGAAGTCTGGGATAACATTCCATTTGCTCAAGCAATAAGAGGTTGCATGTTAATAACTCAATCGATTCTTAGAAAATATATTCTATTACCTTCATTGATAATAGCTAAAAATATTGGACGTATGCTATTTTTGCAAATTCCTGAGTGGTCTGAGGATTTAACGGAATGGAATAAAGAAGTGCATGTTAAATGTACCTATAATGGTGTTCAATTATCCGAAACAGAATTCCCGAAAAATTGGTTAATAGACGGCATTCAGATACAGATCCTATTTCCTTTCTACTTGAAACCTTGGCATAGATCTAAGCCACAGTCTTCTCATATAGATCGAATGAAAAAGAAAGGGCAAAAAGATGATTTTTGTTTTTTAACAGTTTGGGGAATGGAAACTGAACTCCCTTTTGGTTCTCCCCGAAAACGTCCTTCCTTTTTTAAACCCATTTTTAAGAAACTCCAAAAAAAAATAGGAAAATTGAAAAAATGGAAAAAGAAGTATTTTGGAGTTCTAAAAGAAAGAACAAAATTATTTCTAAATATCATAAAAAAACCAAAAAAATGGATTCTCAAAGGAATTCTTTTTTTTAAAAAAATAAAAAAAAAATTCTCAAAAGTAAATCCAATTCTATTATTTCGACTGAGAGAAATAAATAAATTAAATGAAACTAAAAAAGAAAAAGATTCTATAACCCATAATCAGATAATTCATGAATCCTTTCGTCGAATTCGATCTACAGATTGGACAAATTATTTACTGACCGAAAAAAAAACGAAGGATCTGAGTAATAGAACAAGCACAATTAGAAATCAAATAGAAAGAATTACAAAAGAGAAAAAAAAAGTGATTCCAGGAAAAAATGTTAGTCCTAATAAGACAAGTTATAATGCTAAAAGATTCGAACCACAAAAAAATATTTGGCAAAGATTAAAAAGAAAAAATGCTCGATTAATCCGTAAATCACATTATTTTATAAAATTTTTCATTGAAAAGATATACATCGATATGCTTTTATCTATCCTTAATATTCCCATAATTAATATACAACTTTTTCTTGAATCAACAAAAAAAAAATTTAATAAATCCATTTACAATAATAAAACAAATCAAGAAAGAATCAATAAAACAAATCAAAATACAATTCACTTTATTTCGACTATAAAAAAGTCACTTTATCATATTAGTAATAAGAATTCACAGAATTTTTTCGACTTATCCTCCTTGTCACAAGCCTATGTATTTTACAAATTATCACAAACCCAAATTCTTAACTTGTATAAGTTAAGATCTATTCTTCAATATCGTGGAACGTCTTTTTTTCTTAAGACTTCAATAAAAGATTATTTTGGAACACAAAGAATAATTCATTCTGAATTAAGACATAAGAAACTTCCGAATTCTGGAATACATCAATGGAAAAACTGGTTAAGAAGTCATTATCAATACGATTTATCTCAGATTAGATGGTCTAAATTAATAGCACAAAACGGGCGAAATAGAATCAATCAATGGCATACAAATCAAAATCAAGATTTAAACAAAGAGGATTCATATGAAAAAGACCAATTAATTCATTACAAAAAAAAAAATGATTACGAAGTATATTCATTACTAAATCAAAAAGAGAATTTTCAAAAATACTATAGATATAATCTTTTATCTTATAAATTTATTAATTATGAAAATAAGAAAGACTCATATATTTATGTATCGCCATTCCAAGTAAATAAGAATCAAGAGAATTCTTATAATTACAACATATATAAAGACAAATTATATGATATACTATGGGATATCCCTATCAATAATTACCTAGAAAAAAATGATATTATGTATATGGAAAAAAATCCGGATAGAAAATATTTTGATTGGAAAATTATCAATTTTTGTCTTCGAAATAAAATCGATATTGAGGACTGGATCAAGATCAATACTAACAGTAATAAAAATACTAAGACCGGGACTGTTAATTTTAATTATCAAATAATTGATAAAAAAGATCTTTTTTATCTTACAATTCATCAAGATCAAGAAATCAATTCACCCAATCAAAAAAAAAGATTTTTTGATTGGATGGGAATGAATGAAGAAATACTAAGTCGTCCCATATCGAATATGGAACTTTGGTTCTTCCCAGACTTTGTACTTCTTTATAATGCATATAAAATGAAACCTTGGTTTATACCAAGCAAATTACTTTTTTTAAATTTGAATATAAATGAAAATAAAAATATCAATAGAAAGCAAAAAGGGGTTAGACCATCAAATGAAAAAAAATCTTTTGAATTAAAGAATAAAAATCAAAAAGAATCCGCAGGCCAAAGAGATCTTAGATCAAATGCACAAAACCAAGGAAATCTTGTACCTGCTCTT